ATCTAATGAATGAGGAGTCCGTTTTGAAATCGTCCGCCCTGCACCCACCCCCCGAGTATATGATTCAACAGGAATCAAACAAAGGTAGATTGATAGAAACCTCTGGTAAAATACCCACCACCTGTACCCGTAACTCAGCAGATAAAGTACATTACCTAGTCCGTTTTAGGGATTGGCGACTTGCCAATTCAGTGACTTTGGCACTGGACGCTCCAAAAATGGGTACTATCGGGTCGGGTGAATTAGAGAATAGACAGATGTCTGTTGGCCTTCCAGCCTTCCTTCTCCTATCAGGGCCTATCCGAAAGAGAATCCAGTACCTCTGGTAGTGAATAGGACGAACCGGCCCCCGTGGATATCTTTGCTTCGGAACAAAACAATTAGAATTAGGCTCGGTCAACTGGAATGCGTATTATCATATGGGAGATCTTCCAATTGAGAAGATCCATCGACCTGAGACGAAGAGAAAGGTCTATCTATTTTCTTTAGTTATTCAGTTAAACCAATGATTCGTTATTGGAGCAGATAGCAACAACCATTTCATCGGACATGCATATTTTTGATTTTCCGATGGATTTACATGGTTTAATTAATGGAAATTGTTTGATGTAGTGAGTAAATAGGCTCTGGTTGTTCGCCGTTCAAGAATTCTTGTTTAGACAGTTCATATCATCCATACATAGTGTTTTTTTTGATCTAAGATTTCAATTCTTCCATCTTTCAGCAGTAGCATATTGTTCCATGGAGCTAAGATCCAAAATATGGAATAATCAAGTCTTTCCACGACCCTACCACCCGGCCAATTCTGTTCCACTTAATCCTTTTTCATGGCCGCATATCTTTATGGCTAAGTAATAGGAAACCTTTCTCCTGTTACACGAATCAAAGGTTTCATTTCATCCGGGAAAAGCCATCTCTTTCTCAACAATGTCTTTGTCATTTGATCCAATAGCGTTCCGTTAGATAGGAACAGATTTGATAAATACCGATAACTCTCGGATAGAGTATTAGAACGGAAAGATCCATTAGATAATGAACTATTGGTTCTAAGCCATCTCTGGCGATGAATCAACAATTCGAAGTGCTTTTCTTGCGTATTCTTGATGAACCAGCGTTTATACATAGATGTAGGAGGATTTGTTTGGGAAGTAATAAGCCCCTTTGACATCTCTTCATCCGCAAAGAATTCTCGACGGGAAAAGACAGAGACAAAGGGCGGATCTTTGAATAGGAAAAACAATGGATCCGCAGGGTCCCAAATGAATTGGCTTATTCGAAAAAAGCCCTGTTCTTTGGAAGATCTATCCCGTGTCTGGTACTGCGTGGTTCCACTCTGCAAGAACTCCGAATCATTCTCTTGAAGCTCACCCTCTTTATGATAAACGATCCGTTTGCCCCGAAATGACCCGGCCCAATTGGGAAATCCCAATTCAGTGGGCCTTTCGATACAATCAAATAGATTGCCACAAGGGCGCCATATTCTAGGAGCCCAAACTATGTGATTGAATAAATCCTCCTCTATCTGTTGCGGGTCAAGGGCTCCTTCCCCTTCCGCTTCTTCAAACTCCGATTCGTATTTTTCATATAGAAATCCCCGATCAACGATAGAACAAGATCCATTTCGCATCATATCTAACTGATTCCTTGGTTCGGACCGAAGAAGTAATGTCACTCGATTATTATCAAACTGGCTGCAATCTTTTTCTGTCCGTGAGGATCCCACCAGAGCACCTTCTACTTCTAATAGACCATGAACTAGATCAGAATCATTCTCAACGAAGCCATAAGAAGTGATCCCGTTTTTTTCATCGGGTCCGGGTGAAGACCAAAGATCTTGAGCGACCAATCCGGCGGAACAACTCAAAAGATAAAGAAGTATCGTTAATTTCTTCATGCTCGTTCCAAGTTCGAAGTACCATTTGTACAAATAAGAATCCCCTTCCTTACATGATTTCTTCTTGATATAGATAGATATAGGATCTATAGGGCAATTACTTAGAAGTATATTTTGTGCAACAGCCCTTCCTATCTGATAGAAAAGGATCTCATGATCCTGAACCGATCTTACCTGGGATCGCAAATCCCAAGTTTGTCTATGAAGAGCTAATCTAATTGTATTAGTTTCTATAATTGATTTCTTCTGTGTAATACTAATTGATAGGGCCTCATTGATAAGTGCTACAAGATCTCGTACATTGGAACCCATGGTTATGGACCCGAATCCATTAGTATGGAACATTCTCTTTTCCAAGTAAAATCCCCTAGTATATGAAAGAATAAAAAAGTGCTTTCGTTGTTGTGGAATAAGAAGCCTTCGTATCTTAATGCATGTATTTAATTTATTCGGAGCTATTAGAGCGGGATCCACTTTTTTGGGAATATGAGTCGAAGCAATAACAAGAATATTTCTAGTAGAACATCTTTCACAATCCCCGGAGAGATAGTTCTCTAATAGACCGAGGGATAAGTAATTCGACTCATTCACATACAGATCATGAAT